AGCAAAAAAAGTACAACTTGAACAATGAATTAATAAGTCGAACAAAAGCTCTAGATAAAGAAAAGGGATTTCTTGCTCTAGATATGCTCGAAAAAAGGACCAGATTATGCAATGATGAAAACGAACAAAAATACTTGCCCAAAACGTATGACCCCTTTTTGAGGGGACCATATCGTGGAACAATAAAAAAATTCTATTCACATATGATCATGAATGATTTAATCACTTCTACAGATACGGAGGATTCCATAGAAATCAATTGGATAAATAAAATTTATGGGCTACTTCCTAATAATTCTAATTATTCCAGAAAATTGGAACATCAAAAGAATCCGCCTGATAGGGAATCATTACTGAATTATATTGGTAATTTCTTAACCTCAATCAAAGAATTTCCTTTTGAGCCTGCACCCATTTTGCATTTTAAAAAATATTCTTTATTGAGAGAGCAAACAAGAATTGATTTAGAAAATCAAACAAAAGCTTTAAAATGGGTATTCGATGTAATTACAACTGATCCAAACGATCAAACAATAATTAGAAATAAATCTATTGGAATAGAAGAAATCCGTAAAAGGGTTCCTCGGTGGTCATACAAATTAACTGATGATTTGGAAGAACAGGAGGAAGAAAATGAGGAAGAATCTAAGGAGGATCATGAAATTCGTTCAAGAAAAGCCAAACGCGTAGTAATTTATACTGATAACAATCAGAATACCAACCCTATTACAACTACAAATAATACTAATAATAGTGATCAAGCAGAAGAGGTGGCTTTGATACGTTACTCGCAACAATCGGATTTTCGTCGGGATATAATCAAAGGATCCATGCGTGCTCAAAGACGTAAAACGGTTATTTGGGAAATGTTTCAAGCAAATGTGCATTCTCCGCTTTTTTTGGATCGAATAGACAAAACATTTTTTTTTTCTTCTTTTTATATCTCTGAAATGATGAATCTCATTTTTAGGAATTCGGTGGGGAGAGAACCAGAATTGAAAATTTCACATTTATATTTTGAGGAGGAAGAGACAAGGGAAAAAGAGAAAAAAAACGAAGAAAAAAAAGAGGAAAATGAACGTATAGTAATATCAGAAACTTGGGATAGCATTATATTTGCTCAAGCAATAAGAGGTTTGATGTTAGTAACCCAATCTTTTCTTAGAAAATACATTGTATTGCCTTCATTGATAATTGCTAAAAATATTGGCCGTATGTTATTATTCCAATTCCCCGAATGGTATGAGGATTTGAAGGAGTGGAATAGAGAAATGCATGTTAAATGCACTTATAATGGTGTTCAATTATCAGAAACAGAATTTCCCAAAGATTGGTTAGCAGACGGTATTCAGATAAAGATTCTATTTCCTTTCTGTTTGAAACCTTGGCGAAGATCTAAAATACGATCTCATCCTAGGGATCAAATAAAAAAAAAAGGAAAAAAAGACAATTTTTGTTTTTTAACGGTTTGGGGAATGGAAGCGGAATTCCCTTTTGGGAATCCCCGAAAACGACCTTCCTTTTTTGAACCCATTTATAAAGAACTCCAAAAAAAAGTTAGAAAAGTTAAAAAGGATTTCTTTCTACTTCTAAAAGTTTCAAAAGAAAAAACAAGATGGATCATTAAAATACCTCTAGTTCTAAAACGAATAATGAAGGAAATTCAAAAAGTAAACCCAATATCCTTATTTGAATTGAGCAAGGTGAAAGTATATGAAACGGCTGAAAATGGAAAAGATTCCGAAATAAATAATAAGATTATTCACAAATCAACCATTCAAATCCAATCCATGAATTGGACAAATTATTCACTCATAGAAAAAAAGATGAAAGATCTTTCTGATAGAACAATCACAATCAGGAATCAAATAGAACGAATCACAAAAGACAAGAAAAAAATAATTCTAACTTGTGATGATAAAAGATCAAAATCACAGAAACATATTTGGCAGATATTCCAAAGAATAAATATACGATTAATACGTAAATCACATTATTTTATGAAATCTCTGATTGAAAATATATATATAGATATCTTGCTATGTATGATTACCATTCACAGGATCTATTTCCAACTTTTCTTTGAATCAACAAAAAAAATAATCAATAAATCCGTTTACAACGATCAAACAAATCAGGAAGGAATTGATGAAAGAGATCAAAATACAATGAACTTTTTTTCCACTATAAAAAAGTCCTTTTCGAATACTAATATTAGTAATAGTACAAAAATGTATTATGACTTATCCTCCTTGTCCCAAGCATATGTATTTTACAAATTATCACAAACCCAATTACTTAACAAGTATCAATTGAAATCTCTACTTCAATATCAGGGGACTTATCCTTTTATTAAGGATAAAATCAAGGATTATTGTATGACACGAGGAATATTTGATTACAATTCAAGACATAAGAAAATTCATAAGTCTGGAATGATTGAATGGAAAAACTGGTTAAAGGGGCATTATCAATACAATTTATCTCAAACCAAATGGTCGCGGTTAGTACCACAAAAATGGCGAAATAGAATCAATCAACGTTATAGGATTCAAAATAAGGACTCAATTAAAGCGGATTCATATAAAAAAGAAAAAGACCAATTAATTCATTACGTGAAACAAAATTACTATGCAGCGGATTCATTGACAAATCAAAAAGAAAAATGGAAAAAACATTACAGATATGATCTTTTATCACATAAATATATGAACTATGGGGATAAGGAGGATTTATATATTTATGGGTCAAGATTACAAGTAAACGGGGTTCACAAAATTCCATATAATTTCAATAAACCAAAATCCGAATCATTTTATGTATTGGTAAGTACAGCTATTAGTGATTATCTAGAAGAAGGATATATTATTGATACGCATAAAAATCTAGATAGAAAATATTTTGATTGTCGAATTCTCCACTTTTGTCTTAGAAAAAATATCGATATTGAGACCTGGACCAATACACATATCGGTACCAAAATTGATAAAAATACTAAGACTGAAAAAAAAATCAACAACAAATTGAAAAAAAAAGATATTTTTTCTCTTACGATTCATCAAGAAATCAACCCATCCAATCAAAAAAATATTTTTTTTAATTGGATGGGAATGAATCAAGAAAGAGTTTATCATACCATATCAAATCTAGAATCTTGGTTCTTCCCAGAATTTGTCTTACTTTTTGATGCATATAAGATTAAACCATGGATTATACCAATCAAATTACTTCTTTTTGACTTTTATTTTTATAAAAATAAAAGTCAAAATAAAAACATCAATATAAATAGAAAAAATAATCTTCAGATGATATCTCATCAAAAAAAATATCTTAAATTAGAAAATTCAAACCAACAAAAAAATGAGCAACAGGACCAAGTAAATCTTGTATCAGATCTACGAAAAGAAAACAAAAAAAAAGATATTGAAGAGAATTATGCGAGATCAGACATTACCATTAAAAAAAGTAAGAAGAAAAAACAATCCAAGAAAAACAAGGAAGCAGAACTAGATTTCTTCCTGAAAAAATATTTCCTTTTTCAATTAAGATGGGATGACTCCTTGAACCAAAGAATGATCAATAATATCAAGGTATATTGTCTCTTACTTAGACTGATAAATCCAAAGGAAATTGCTATATCCTCGATTCAAAGAGGAGAGATGCATCTAGATGTAATGCTAATTCAGAAAGATCTAGCTCTTACAGAATTGATAAAAAAAGGAATATTAATTATCGAACCAATTCGTCTATCTATAAAAAGGGATGGAAAATTGATTATATATCAAACTATAAGTATTTCATTGGTCGAGAACAATAAACACCAAACTAATAGAAAATGCATAAAAAAAAGATATATTGATAAGAGGAATTTGGATAAACCCATTGTACGATATGGGAATATGCTTGTGAATGGAGACACAAATTATTATGATTTCCTTGTTCCCGAAAATATTCTATCTCCTAGACGTCGCAGAGAATTGAGAATGTTAATTTGTTTCAATTCCCATAATTGGAATGTTACGGATAGAAATAGAAATCCATTATTTTGCAATGAAAACAACATAAGAAACTCTGGAAAATTTTTGGATGAGGACAAGCATCTTAATACGGATACAAATAAATTCATTAAATGCAAATTTGTTCTTTGGCCCAATTACCGATTAGAAGATTTAGCTTGTATGAATCGCTATTGGTTTGATACCAATAATGGCAGTCGTTTCAGTATGTCAAGGATACATATGTATCCACGATTTAGAATTATTTAATTTAATAGTATATTTCCTATATCATATATATATCTATATTCCGTGACATTTTCGGTATATGAAAGCCGAAAGATGTATGCATATGCTATGTTATATTTTGGTAAATGATACAGATTGAATGGTGTATCCATTCAATTGGATATAGGAATAAAAAAATTAGGGGAATCCTTTTAGATAGAAATAAATTCTTTTCTTTCGTTAATGCGGAAACATATTATCCCTTTCTATCCAAATCAAATTTTCAATTTGATTTGGATAAAATAAAGAAGTAGTATATGAATAAATCCAAATTTTTGTGTGTACTAGATGTGTGTACTAGATTAAAATAACCGGCATAATTCTTTTTTTTTTCCTGATCGGAAAAATCCATGAAAAAGAAAGAAAAAGGATAGAAAAATTTTTTTATGGTCAAAAATTCATTCATTTCCATTATTCCACAAGAAGAAAAAGAAGAAAACAAAGGTTCTGTTGAATTTCAAGTATTCAGTTTCACCAATAAGATACGGAGACTTACTTCACATTTGGAATTGCACAAAAAAGATTTTTTATCGCAAAGGGGTCTACGAAAAATTCTAGGAAAACGTCAACGGTTGCTGGCTTATTTGTCAAAGAAAAATAGAGTACGTTATAAGAAATTAATTGGTCAGTTGGATATTCGAGAGCCAAAAACTCGTTAATTTAATCATTTGAATTTTTTTTAGTAGTATTCAATTTTTCGTTTTGATGAGTCTCGTTTTGAGGAATTCATGGAATAATGAATTAAGGAAGAAAAGATATGACAGTACCGGTTACAAGAAAAGATCTCATGATAGTCAATATGGGGCCTCACCACCCATCAATGCATGGTGTTCTCCGACTAATCGTTACTCTCGATGGTGAAGATGTTATTGACTGTGAGCCCATATTGGGCTATTTACACAGAGGAATGGAAAAGATAGCGGAAAATCGAACAATTATACAATATCTACCTTATGTAACACGATGGGATTATTTAGCTACTATGTTCACAGAGGCAATAACCGTAAATGCGCCAGAACAATTGGAAAATGTTCAAGTACCTCAAAGAGCTAGCTATATCAGAGTAATTATGCTGGAATTGAGCCGTATAGCTTCTCATTTGTTATGGCTTGGACCTTTTATGGCGGATATCGGTGCACAGACTCCCTTTTTCTATATTTTCAGAGAAAGGGAATTGATATATGATCTATTCGAAGCCGCCACAGGTATGCGAATGATGCATAATTATTTCCGTATTGGAGGAGTAGCTGCTGATCTACCTTATGGATGGGTAGATAAATGTTTGGATTTCTGTGATTATTCTTTAACAGGAGTTGTTGAATATCAAAAACTTATTACGTGGAATCCTATTTTTTTGGAACGAGTTGAAGGAGTGGGCATTATTGGTGGAGAAGAAGCTGTAAATTGGGGTTTATCAGGACCGATGTTACGAGCTTCTGGAATCCAATGGGATCTTCGTAAAGTTGATCATTATGAGTGTTACAATGAATTCGATTGGGAAGTCCAATGGCAAAAAGAAGGAGATTCATTAGCTCGTTATTTAGTACGAATCGGTGAAATGAAGGAATCCATAAAAATTATTCAACAGGCTCTAGAAGGAATTCCTGGAGGACCTTATGAAAATTTAGAAGTACGACGCTTTGATAGAGCAAAGAATTCCGAATGGAATGATTTTGAATATAGATTTATTAGTAAAAAACCTTCACCCAATTTAGAATTGTCGAAACAAGAACTTTATGTGAGAGTGGAAGCCCCAAAAGGAGAATTGGGAATTTATTTGATAGGAGATAATAGTGTTTTCCCTTGGAGATGGAAAATTCGTCCACCCGGTTTTATCAATTTGCAAATTCTTCCTCAGCTAGTTAAAAGAATGAAATTGGCTGATATCATGACGATATTGGGTAGTATAGATATCATTATGGGAGAAGTTGATCGTTGAAATGATAATTGATACGACAGAAGTACAAACTATCAATTCTTTTTCTACATCGGAATTTTTTAAAGAAGTGTATGGACTAATATGGATTGTACCCATTTTGACCCTTATATTGGGAATAACAATGGGGGTACTAGTAATTGTGTGGTTAGAAAGAGAAATATCTGCAGCGATACAACAACGTATTGGGCCTGAATATGCTGGCCCGTTGGGAATTCTTCAAGCTATAGCGGATGGGACTAAACTACTTTTTAAAGAGGACCTCCTCCCATCTCGAGGAGATATTCGTTTGTTTAGTGTGGGACCGTCTATAGCGGTTATATCAATTCTACTAAGTTATTTAGTAATTCCTTTTGGGTATCGTCTTGTTTTAGCCGATCTCAGTATAGGTGTTTTTTTATGGATCGCCATTTCTAGTATTGCTCCTATTGGGCTTCTTATGTCAGGATATGGATCGAATAATAAATATTCCTTTTTAGGTGGTCTACGAGCTGCTGCTCAATCTATTAGTTATGAAATACCATTAACTCTATGTGTGTTATCAATATCTCTACGTGTGATTCGTTGGAATATGAACTTTGAACCTCTCTTCTAGAAATAAAAGAAAAAAGAAAGAGGTTCAATGTATTGAATAGATGTTTTCATTTTTTTTATTCAGCATTCGGGTTGATGAGTTAAACCAGATAGTTATATGAGTGAAACTAAACAGCTTCCAAATTTGTAGTAAGAAGAAACAATCTCATTCCCTATGTACAAGAATAAAGTTGAAGTAAAAATAAGCAGTGTAAACTGCTTACCCCAAGATTAAGATTTTTTGATTAGTCATCATATCTTGAAGCGGGCGCAAACAAAAGATCAACTGTATGGAGTTTCTACTACTGTCTCGTATGTATTACTATACCGGGGATCAATCAAAAGTCAGTGGACGGTTAGGAACACCAAGGTACACAAAGGATTAGTAATGGAGATAATGTAAGGTATCAAAAAAGAGGTATTTCTTCATAAAACGAATCATAATAAGGACTTGAAATTGGTAGAAATGATCAAGTAGTACTTCCCTACGATTCCGATCTAGAGTATGCTCCTATTCACTGGTTAAAGAAATGACTATCAAGAACGAATTAATTCTTTATTTTATTTTTGAGTATCCTCCTCTGAGACAGAAGAACAGGAAAAAATAAATGGAATGCAGTAATTGAATGAATAATAAAAAAAGGGGATCCTTATTTATTCTTTTCTCTATCCATATTCATACATATCGAATTCTTATCACGATTCATGAACTAATGACTAATTCTTTTTATTTTGTATTGATTGATATAAGGAGTATTTTATTGAAATATTAAGTTATTACCGAACAAAGAGAAATTTTTATTGTAAAGGATGAGATCAATTCGGAAGCACTTTTTTTCTTATTCTAGCAGACAGAATTCCATTGGTCTAATTTGGGACTTTCCGATGTATCTTTATTCTATCCATCCAAAGATGGTGATAATACCGAACCCATCCTTACATTTTTTTTGTGGCCATCGAGGAGCCGTATGAAGCTGAGGTCTCACGTACGGTTTTGAAATAGCGATGGGAACAGTGATGTTATTATCGACTATGATTATCTAACAGTTCAAGTACAGTTGATATAGTTGAAGCACAGTCAAAATATGGTTTTTGGGGGTGGAATCTGTGGCGTCAGCCTATAGGATTTATTGTTTTTCTAATTTCTTCTCTAGCCGAATGTGAGAGATTGCCCTTTGATTTACCAGAAGCAGAGGAGGAATTAGTAGCAGGTTATCAAACCGAGTATTCGGGTATCAAATACGGTTTATTTTATCTTGCTTCTTACCTAAATTTATTAGTTTCTTCATTATTTGTAACAGTTCTTTACTTAGGTGGGTGGAATTTACCTATTCCGTATATATCCATTTCTGAGCTTTTCGGAATAAAAAAAATCGCCGGCATTTTTGGAATGACAATGGGTATCCTTATTACATTAACTAAAGCTTATTTGTTTCTCTTCATTTCTATCACAACAAGATGGACTTTACCTAGAATGAGAATGGACCAGTTATTAAATCTTGGATGGAAATTTCTTTTACCTATTTCTCTAGGTAATCTGTTATTAACAACTTCTTCCCAACTTGTTTCATTATAAATAAGAGAATACGATAACACTATTTTAGATTCATAATCTCTATCAAACAAGAGAAAGAAACGTCAAATTTTTCATGTATATCTACAATATGTTCCCTATGGTAATTGGGTCCATGAATTATGGTCAACAAACAATACGAGCTGCAAGGTACATTGGTCAAAGTTTCATAATTACCTTATCCCACACAAATCGTTTACCTGTAACTATTCAATATCCTTATGAAAAATCGATCACATCAGAGCGTTTCCGGGGTCGAATCCACTTTGAATTTGATAAATGTATTGCTTGTGAAGTATGTGTTCGTGTATGCCCGATAGATCTACCCGTTGTTGATTGGAGATTTGAAAGAGATATTAAAAAGAAACAATTACTTAATTATAGTATAGATTTCGGGGTTTGTATATTTTGTGGTAATTGTGTCGAGTATTGTCCAACAAATTGTTTATCAATGACTGAAGAATATGAACTTTCTACTTATGATCGTCACGAATTGAATTATAATCAAATTGCTTTGGGTCGATTACCAATCTCAATAATTGGAGATTACACAATTCAAACAGTTATGAATTCGACTCAAATAAAAATAGACAAAGATAAACCCTTTGATTCAAGAACAATTACCGATTACTAAGATTTTGTTTTGATATAAAGGATCCAAGCTTTTTATTTTGGGTAGTCAGTAACTACAAATAAAAACTAATGATTGTTGAGAATCACTCTTTGATTTAAACTAAAAATATATTTTTCGTGATGATTTCTAAATAGCAAATTTCAACTACTTTTTTATTTTTTTTTTCTTTCGGATAAATATAAATAAAGTAAGGTTGGCCCGATAATTTTATCTATATCTACATTAATCCATATTCAAATTCAATTCAATTATAAATGTATCATATACAATATTATATACAAGAAAACAAAAATAGGGTAACCCCTTTTCCTTTCCTGGACCATTTATTTAGTAAAGTTAAAGTAAGGTCATGAAATAGTTAAAGTTATTTATTTTGTATTTTATACATAATGGATTTACCTGGACCAATACATGATATTCTTGTTGTATTTCTGGGGTCAATTCTTGTATTAGGGGGTCTGGGGGTAGTATTATTTACCAATCCAATTTATTCTGCCTTTTCATTGGGATTGGTTCTTGTTTGTATATCCTTATTCTATATTTCATCGAACTCCTATTTTGTAGCTGCCGCACAGCTCCTTATTTATGTGGGAGCCATAAATATCTTGATCATATTTGCTGTAATGTTCATGAATGGTTCAGAATATTCCAATAATTCCTATTTTTGGACCATTGGAGATGGGGTCACTTTGATGGTTTGTACAACTATTCTTTTTTCACTAATTACTACTATCCCAGATACGTCATGGTACGGAATTATTTGGACTGCAAGGTCAAACCAGATTATGGAACAGGACCTAATAAATAACGTTCAACAAATTGGGATTCATTTATCAACAGATTTTTATCTTCCGTTTGAACTCATTTCAATAATTCTTTTAGTTTCCTTGATAGGTGCAATTACTATGGCTCGACAATAAGCAATAAAAATACTTAACTTAACTTATAATGATTCCCAATTCTTAGAATTCTAACTAAATTCTAAATAAATAAATAGAAATTTTTAGTTAAATCTATCTACCATCAATATCTTCTTTTGTTGTGTAATTGTTCTATTCTAATCAATTGAATCGGTTGAATTGTTGTTCATATTGAAATGAATCGAGATTGATAAGGAGTTAGTCAATGATGTTTGAGCATGTACTTTTTTTGAGTGTTTATTTATTTTCTATCGGTATCTATGGATTGATCACAAGTCGAAACATGGTTAGAGCGCTTATGTGTCTTGAGCTTATACTAAATTCGGTTAATATCAATCTTGTAACATTTTCTGATATATTTGATAGTCGCCAATTAAAAGGAGACATTTTCTCAATCTTTGTTATAGCCATTGCAGCTGCTGAAGCAGCTATTGGACTTGCTATTGTTTCGTCGATCCATCGTAACAGAAAATCAACTCGTATTAATCAATCGAATTTGTTGAATAATTAGTGATAATCACCATAGATAATTTAAATAAAGACACATAAAAATATTTAATAGAATTGAAATACTATTTTTTATTGAATTTGAATGCAATTCAATAAAATGGAATTGCATTTTTATATTTATATTGAAATAATGATGACCGATTTGTTGGCCAATTAATTTTAATTAGCATGTGCAACTCGTATCATCATAATTGTTGAAACGAAAATCAAAGTGTCTTGACCTTTTCTCATAAACAGATTGATTTAAGAAATATATTGATTGTTTTTAATAAACCACTGTTTCGTCTGGTGTCTACAATATTACAATATATAATATATGATTCATTTACTACTAATTTGATTTGACCAGATCGAAAATCTTTTATGTTCAAAACTGTAATTTATAGATCCAATGTCACATTCAGTAAAAATTTATGATACATGTATAGGGTGTACTCAATGTGTACGAGCTTGCCCCACAGATGTATTGGAAATGATACCTTGGGACGGATGTAAAGCCAAGCAAATAGCTTCCGCGCCAAGAACCGAGGACTGTGTAGGTTGTAAGAGATGTGAATCTGCCTGCCCAACAGATTTTTTGAGTGTCCGTGTTTATTTAGGGCCTGAAACAACTCGCAGCATGGCTCTATCTTATTGATACGTTACAAAAAACTCCACTTGAATCATTTGTGATTCCTCTTTACCGACAAAAGCCCGTGCTCGACAAAATATATTATTTTGAGGACGGGCTTTTCTGGTCAAAATGTATCTTGTCTTTATCACGAGTTATTTTCCTTGGTTAACAATACTTGTTGTTTTACCGATATTCGCGGGTTCCTCAATTTTCTTTTTCCCTCATAGAGGGAATAAGATGTTTAGGTGGTATACTATATGTATATGCTTATTAGAACTCCTTCTAACGACTTATGCATTCTGTTATCATTTCCAATTGGATGATCCATTAATGCAATTGAAGGAAGATTCAAAATGGATAGATGTTTTTGATTTCCACTGGAGACTAGGGATCGATGGACTTTCCATAGGACCCATTTTACTGACAGGATTTATCACTACTTTAGCAACTTTAGCAGCTTGGCCAATTACTCGAAATTCGCGGTTGTTCTATTTCCTGATGCTAGCAATGTACAGCGGTCAAATAGGATTATTTTCCTCTCGAGATTTTTTACTTTTTTTCATCATGTGGGAGTTAGAATTAATTCCTGTTTACTTACTTTTATCCATGTGGGGGGGAAAGAAACGTCTCTACTCGGCTACAAAGTTTATTTTGTACACTGCAGGGGGTTCCATTTTTTTCTTAATAGGAGTTCTAGGTATGGGTTTATATGGTTCCAATGAACCAACATTAGATTTTGAAAGATTAATTAATCAATCATATCCTGTGGCATTGGAAATAATATTCTATTTTGGCTTCCTTATTGCTTATGCTGTCAAATTGCCGATTATACCCCTACATACATGGTTACCTGATACCCATGGAGAAGCACATTACAGTACATGTATGCTTTTAGCTGGAATCCTATTAAAAATGGGCGCATATGGATTGATTCGGATCAATATGGAATTACTACCCCACGCTCATTCTATATTTTCTCCTTGGTTGGTGATAATAGGAACAATGCAAATAATCTATGCAGCTTCAACTTCTCTTGGTCAACGTAATTTAAAAAAGAGAATAGCCTATTCCTCTGTATCTCACATGGGTTTCACAATTATAGGAATTGGTTCTATAACCGACATGGGACTCAATGGAGCTATTTTACAAATGCTCTCTCATGGATTTATTGGTGCTGCACTTTTTTTCTTGGCGGGAACGAGTTGTGATAGAACACGTCTTGTTTATCTCGAAGAAATGGGAGGGATATCTATCCCAATGCCAAAAACATTTACCATGTTCAGTAGCTTCTCGATGGCTTCTCTTGCATTGCCAGGAATGAGTGGTTTTGTTGCGGAATTTGTAGTATTTTTTGGACTAATTACTAGTACAAAATATCTTTTAATGTCAAAAATGCTAATTACTTTTGTAATGGCAATTGGAATGATATTAACTCCTATTTATTTATTATCTATGTTACGTCAGATGTTTTATGGATACAAGTTATTTAATATTCCAAACTCTAATTTTTGGGATTCTGGACTACGAGAACTATTTCTTTCAATCTGTATCTTTCTACCCGTAATAAGTATTGGTATTTATCCCGATTTTGTTCTCTCGTTATCAGTTGACAAGGTACACGCTATCTTATCCAATTATTATCATAGATAGTGTTTCATTAATGAAACGGAAGGAAAGTCTTATAATTCTTTGAATTTAATATTTTGAAAATCGTTTGCTGTACTGTATAATGAAAAAATAAATAAAATGAATAAGAATTGTAATTAGATACATCTCGAGTTTTTGAGAACCGTTTGAATCAAGGAATCATTCAAATTAAAATGGTTCTCAAAAACTCATAAAAACAAACTTTCGTTATATATGGGATGATGTTTTTATCTTATGTATTCTTCATGTAGTTTATTCAATTAGATGTTTATGTGAATGAACCATAACTATGTAGACCTATTCCTAATAGATTGATCCCAAAATAGCATATCCAAATTATAATAAATCCTATAGAAGCTACAAGTGCCGAATTCGTACCTTTCCAATTTATATTTGTTCTAGTATGTAAATAAATCGCGAATATGGTCCAAGTAATAAATGCCCAAGTTTCCTTGGGGTCCCAATTCCAATAGGATCCCCATGCCTCATTAGCCCATACTGCTCCACAAAGAATACCTATGGTTAAAAAGGTAAACCCTAGACTAATGACACGATAACTCCAATAATCCAAACGCTCAGTTAATTGATATTTGTAATAATTTCGAAATGAAGGAAAAGAAGTGTTTTTAAAAACACTTCTTTTTTCATTCAAATATTCAATCTCACCAAAGAAAAATGACTTAATTAATAAATTATTGCTTTTACAAAAAATTTTGATGTTTTTTGGAAATGTAATGACTAGAAGAGCGACTGATAATAATGATCCGCATAAAAGAGCTGCATAGCTCAATAACATCATACTTACGTGCATCATTAACCACTGAGATTGTAGAGCAGGTACTAATATTGCGGATTGATGCATTTCAGTTGAAAGACCCGACATGGCAAAGCCTTGAGTAAAAATGGTACTTGGTGCAATTATTGTGCTTAAATCGTTTTTAAGGTTACGTATCTTGGGAATCATATGAATAATGAAGAAACTACACGAAAGGAAGATTAATGACTCGTATAAATTACTTAATGGAAAATGTCCCGAAGAAATCCAACGAGAAACTAATAATCCTGTTATAGAGAAAAAGGTAGCTATCATCCCTTTTTCTGATGAATCACGTAATCCTACAATTTTGTGGACTAATAAGGTCATCAAATGAATCATAATCACAATTGAAATGATCGAAAAAGAGATATGAGTTAATATATGTTCTAAAGTCGCAAATATCATAAAAGGGGTCCCATTACAGAATTGGAAATCGCGAATTGAATACATTTTAGGATCTATTGTATCTCTTTTAGAAGATGCCGCCACTCGGACTCGAACCGAGATGCTTTAGCACTGCTTCCTAAGAGCAGCGTGTCTACCGATTTCACCACGGCGGCTTACTTGAAATAATAATAGTCAATTCATGTTGAATCGTCGAGATTCAAGGATTCAATATAGTTTAGGAAACATTAATTAGAATCAATGAATAAAGACTGGTTTGTGGTTTAAATATTTGAATCTTCAATAAAATACCTACCTAGGTAGTATCGTCGTGGATTTTTTAACAATCAACTTTCATGTACTAGAAACTAAGTTTTCTCCAAACAGTTGGAACTCCATAGTTTTTTCTCGGTTGAGGTATAAAACTAAGAATTGTCTTTTTTTCTCTATTTTTTTATGATTTGTTTTTCATTTATCCGATTTCATGGATTCAAATGAAAATGAAAAAGATTGAGTTTTTTTTTCAATGAACAAAATCAAATAACTAGGATTTCATATCTATCACAATTTCATCATTAAATACAAATAATTTGTTATTTTTCTAATGATTTCGATACCTTAGTATATTTAAATTAAAGTATTAATATTCTTTATTGCGCATATAATTTATAATACCATTTACAAAACCAATTAAGTTTTGGGATAGGCATATAACAAAAGAGTTTCAATCTCTATCACAATTGTACTTTTCACAATAGAAAAGTACAATTGCGATAGGGAAAAAAATAATACTTAGAACCCAATATACAAAAAACTCTTATTCTATATATTACAGCAGTGAGTTCTGAGTAATATTGAGAAATTCAATACAGAAAAATACATTAGTTAACATTCATCTTACAAAATTTGAGGTTCTTTAGGCTATATCAATTGAGATTATTCTAAGACTTTATTATTTGTTTGTCGCACAAAAAAACTTTTTGAATGCCCGGTGGAAACCGATTTTGCTAAAGAAAAAGTTTTTACTGCAACTAAATATCCTTTTTTCTTCCAAATATTTCTACGAATACGTTTTTTTGACATAGAAGTACGTTTTTTTGGAACTGCCAT